GCCTTTTCCTATTCCTTCTATGTCGTAGGGTTAAAACCAAAAAATCCTTTTTGTTTTCTTGATGTTTTCTCACGTTTTCGATAAAACCTTCTCGTAAAAGTATTTTAACAATATTTTCAGTGATATTAGTAGATGCTATTCGAACCACTCTTTTTTTATCCATATCAGCATTTCGTATAGAGGTTATTATGTCAGCAATAGTATCCTTACCCATGATGAATTAAAATTCTTGGTGCTCCCAAATTTTGATATAATCAACATGCTTTTCTTGTTTTTTTACTTATTTGTTTATGAATATGAATTCTTAAAGGCATATGCATGAGACATAATCTATTAATTAATCTGAATCCATTTCTTAATCTCTTTCTTTCAAATACTTTACTCTAACCATATCATGGTCTCATTTTATAATACCTCCGGAGCTAATGAAACTATTTTAGTAAAATTTAACTGTCTCAATTCCCGGGCAATTGCACCAAAAACCCGAGTTCCCTTTGGGTTTCCTTCTTGATCGATGACAACCGCAGCATTGTCATCATATCGTATTATCATACCGTTATCACGTTTGAGTTCTTTACAAGTACGTACAATTACAGCTCTGACCACTTCTGATCTTGCTAGGGGCATATTTGGTACTGCTTCTTTGATCACAGCAACAATAACGTCACCGATATGAGCATATCGACGATTGCTAGCTCCTATGATTCGAATACACATCAATTCTCGAGCCCCGCTGTTATCCGCTACATTCAAAAGGGTCTGAGGTTGAATCATATCATTTTTTTATAATCTATTCTTTCAATGCAAAGGGCGAAGAAAAAAGAAATATTGTTTGTCCAAAAAAAGAAATCAGCACCTGCTATTGTTTTTTTTTTTAATCCTCAAGACCTATTTCCTTTGATTCTCCATTTTTATGCCAAAATAATGAATTGAGTTCGTATAGGCATTTTAGACGATGCTATTGAAATAGCCTTTCTGGCTATATTTTCTGTTACTCCACCCATTTCATAAAGGATTCGACCTGGTTTAACAACAGCTACCCAATATTCAGGGGATCCTTTCCCCGAACCCATACGTGTTTCTGCGGGTCTTACTGTAACCGGTTTGTCTGGAAAAATACGTACCCATATTTTTCCACCACGTCGTGCATTTCGTGTCATTGCTCGTCGACCTGCTTCTATTTGTCTAGATGTGATCCAAGCAGGTTCAAGTGCCTGAAGAGCATATTTACCGAAAGAAATATGATTACCTCGATAAGATATTCCCTTCATTCTTCCTCTATGTTGTTTACGGAATCTGGTTCTTTTGGGGTTATAGTTGATGGTTGGTTCTGAATTCCATCTCTACTACAGAACTGGACGTGAGAGTTTCTTCTCATCCAGCTCCTCGCGAATAAGAAAATCTTCAACTTCTATATTATTCGTTTGTATATCTTGTTTTTTTAGATAACTAAACATATTAATATTTCTATTTTAAATTTAAATATTGTATGACTTTTTATTTTTATAATGTTATAACGAATCTTTATTTTGTTTTGTCTTTTATTTTCTTCGATTGACCCAAATTTAGCAATCCAAGAAAATAAAGGTTTCGCAGGCGAATATTTACTCTTTTCATCGCTATTCCAGTTGTAGGGTTAGCTCTTGATTTTTCTTTTCCCAATAGATGAATATGAATGAATTAGTCTCTGGTTTGTTCCGCCATCCCGATCAATGAATCCGTTTTCAATAGATTTGGATTCATAGGTTCCATCGTTCCCATCGCTTCTTATTTAATGGTTAGGTCTGATTTCTACAATGGAGCTCATAATGAAATTTTTTCTTGAGTCAATCTTCTTAGTCTTTATTGGCTCGAAGCTCTTATTTTTTTATTTTATAAACAGATTCATTTAATTATGTACGAATCAGTATTGATGCTTTATTACACTGCCTTTTATGAGATGACTCATAGACCTTACATATTGGATGGAATTCTATATCATTGGTATTTTTCTCTCTCTTTCTTTCACCCTTCCTTTTATCCACATCTTTGTTCTCTATTTCGCTTTATAACTTAGAATTAGATTTATTTTTCTTTTGTTTATGCAAAAAATATTTCAGTTGCTACAATAATATGACCGATATATCATATCTTTACTGGTTCTTTGGATCCAGATAATGCGAAGTGATGAGTTGGTTATTAGTCCTATAGTTATTAGTTTATACTAAGAGGCTGGTCTTTTTTTTTATTTAATCCTAACCCTAAAAAAACCAACGAGTCACACACTAAGCATAGCAATTATATCAAATGGCCAATCGAATTTTTATTCAATCATATAGAATTAAGAATTATAATTCTTCTTTTTAGTTTTGATTGAACAGAAAAAAAGGAACGAATTTATCTTTTTTGTTCTATCACTAGATCGAAGGGAAAGACAAATAAAGGTTTATTCTTCCCCGTCTATAAATATCCAAATTTTGATGCCTAATACTCCATAAATAGTTCGAACTGTATAGGAACA